GAAGTAAGTGGATCGATCAAATATCCAAACTCTAAGGAAAAATCAATATCTATGGTCCAAGACCATAGATATTGATAAATAAAACTTCCATTTATTTGTTGAATAGACAGATTGGCCGAAAATCCCATAGCTATACTTAACAGAAAAATACTAGGAAAAGCCCATATACGACGAATATTTTTTGTTGCTGTCGGAATAAGTATAAGTCCAAATCCTATTGACATAGTAACTGTAAGTGGAAGAAAAGGTATTATCCATGCATATTGATATGTATGTTCCATAAGAAAACAAACAAATTGAGATTTTTTTTTTTTAATTAATAATTGTTTCCGATTCACCAACTCTTATCTCTTTCGAAAAGAACAATAAACAATAATAAAGAAAAATATATAATATGTATTAATAATAAAATTATGTATTTAAAATATAATAAAATATAATATTTTAAATATAACAAATAATATATATATATATTATTTGTTATTTTATGTTAAATTATTTTATGTTAAATGTTAAATTATGTTAAATGTTGAAAGTGAAAAAAAAAACTATTATTCACAGAATAAAGTATAGATAATAATAAAAAAAAACGATCTATTCCGAACAATACATGTCTTTCACATACAACGATAAATAAAAATGAGTAACCCTTTTTTGAATGGCAGTTCCAAAAAAATGTATTTCTATGTCAAAAAAACGTATTCGTAGGAATATTTGGAAGAAAAAAGGATATTTAACTGCAGTAAAAGCTTTTTCTTTAGCGAAATCGGTTTCCACCGGACATTCCAAAAGTTTTTTTGTGCGACAAACAAATAATAAAGTCTTGGGATAATCGGAATTGACATAGCCCGAAGAACTGAAAATTTTTTAAGATGAACGATTCATATTAATTAATGTATTGAACTACTCAATATTAGTTATAACTAGCTATGGTATGTAGAATAAGAGTTTTCTGTATATTGGGTTCTTATTAAGAATAGTATTTTTCCCTATCCATTAACCTTTCACAATAGAAAAATAGGATTAAGATTTTCTATTGTGAATAGTACAATTGCCGTAGAAATTTAAACTCTTTTTTTTTATATGCCTAGCCTAAAACTTAATTGGTTTGGTAAATGTTACCTTTGTTACCTTTTTTATATTATATACATATACACAATGAAGAGTATTAATACTTAATGATACTAAAGTATCGGAATCGTTAGAAAAATTCCAAATGGATTTAGTGATGAAATTGTAATACATATGAGATCTTAGTTATTTTTTTTTTTTTTTCAATAAAAAAAATCAATCTTTTTCATTTTGATTTCTTTTTCATTTTGAATCCGATTTCATCGGATTCAAAATGAAAAAGAAATCAAAAAAAAAAAAAAATAGAAAGAAAAAGGACAATTCTTAATTCTATACCTCGACTGAGAGCAAAACTATCGAAATTTCAACTGTATCGGGGGAACTTAGTTTATAGTACGTAAAAGTTGATTGTTAAAACTGAACCTAGGACGATACTAACTAAGGATTATTTTATTGAATGAAGATTCAAATATGAATTTAAATGAGTCTTTTTTCATCGATTCTAATGTTTCCTAGACTATATTGAATCCTTGATTCTTGACGATTCAACATGAATTGAATATTATTATTTCAAGTAAGCCGCCATGGTGAAATCGGTAGACACGCTGCTCTTAGGAAGCAGTGCTAGAGCATCTCGGTTCGAGTCCGAGTGGCGGCATCCTCTAAAAGAGACACAATGTATCCTATAATGTATTCAATTTCCGATTTCAATTCTGTAATGGGACACTTTTTTTATGATATTTGTGACTTTAGAACATATATTAACTCATATCTCTTTTTCGATCATTTCAATTGTGATTACGATTCATTTCATGAACTTATTAGTCTATGAAATCGTAGGATTACGTGATTCATCGGAAAAAGGGATGATAGCCACCTTTTTCTCTATAACAGGATTATTAATTTCTCGTTGGATTTCTTCGGGACATTTTCCGTTAAGTAATTTATACGAGTCATTAATCTTCCTTTCATGTAGTTTATTTATTATTCATATAATTTCCAAGAAATTGAACCATAAAAATGATTTAAGCATAATAACTACCCCAAGTACTATTTTTACTCAAGGCTTCGCTACGTCGGGTCTTTCAACTGAAATGCATCAATCCGCAATATTAGTACCCGCTCTACAATCTCAGTGGTTAATGATGCACGTAAGTATGATGTTATTGAGCTATGCAGCTCTTTTATGCGGATCGTTATTATCAATTGCTCTTCTAATCATTACATTTCGAAACAACATCAATTTTTTTTGTAAAAGCAATAATTTCTTAATTAGATCATTTTTCTTTGGTGAGATTAAATACTTGAATGAAAAAAGAAGAAGGGTTTTTAAAAACCCTTCTTTTCTTTCATTTCAAAATTATTACAAATATCAATTGACTCAACGTTTGGATTATTGGAGTTATCGTATGATTAGTTTAGGGTTTACTTTTTTAACCATAGGCATTCTTTGTGGAGCAGTATGGGCCAATGAAGCATGGGGATCTTATTGGAGTTGGGACCCGAAGGAAACTTGGGCATTTATTACTTGGACCATATTCGCGATTTATTCACATACTAGAACAAATCAAAGTTTACAAGGTACGAATTCGGCACTTATAGCTTCTATAGGATTTTTTATAATTTGGATATGCTATTTTGGGGTCAATCTATTAGGAATAGGTTTACATAGTTATGGTTCATTCACATTAACATCTAATTGAATAAGCTACATGAAAAATACATAAGAATATCGTCCCGTATATAACGAAAGTTTGCTTGTTCGAGTTTTTGTTTTGACAGGTTGTCAAAACAAAAACTCGAAATGCATCTCATTACAATTCTAATTCACTTTCTTTTTTGCATTGTACAGCGAACGATTTAAAAAAAATCTTAAAATTAAAGAATTATAAGACTCTTTGTCTCATTAATGAAACACTATCTATAAAAGTAATTAGATAGGATAGCTTGTACCCTGTCAACTGATAACGAGAGAACGAAATCAGGATAAATACCAATCCCTATTATGGGTAGAAAGATACAAATTGAAACAAATAGTTCTCGTGGTCCAGAATCAAAAAAATGAGAGTGTGGAACATTGAATAGCTTGTATCCATAGAACATCTGACGTGACATAGATAATAAATAAATAGGAGTTAATATCACTCCAATTGCCATTACAAAAGTAATTAGTATTTTTGGCATTAAAAGATATTTTGGACTAGTAATTATTCCCAAAAATACTACCGATTCCGCAACAAAACCACTCATTCCTGGCAATGCAAGAGAAGCCATCGAGAAACTACTGAACATGGTAAATATTTTTGGCATTGGGATGGATATCCCTCCCATTTCGTCGAGATAAACAAGACGTGTTCTATCACAACTCGTTCCTGCCAAGAAAAAAAGTGCAGCACCAATAAATCCATGAGAGAGTATTTGTAAAATGGCTCCATTGAGTCCCATGTCGGTTATAGAACCAATTCCTATAATTGTAAAACCCATGTGAGATACAGAGGAATAGGCTATTCTCTTTTTAAAATTGCGTTGACCGAGAGAAATTAAAGCTGCATAGATTATTTGCATCGCTCCAACTATTACCAACCAGGGAGAAAATATAGAATGAGCGTGGGGTAATAATTCCATATTGATCCGAATCAATCCATATGCTCCCATTTTTAATAAGATTCCAGCTAGAAGCATACATGTACTGTAATGTGCTTCTCCATGGGTATTTGGTAACCATGTATGCAGGGGTATAATCGGCGATTTGACAGCATAAGCAATAAAGAAACCAAAATATAATATTATTTCCAATGCCACAGGATATGATTGATTAGCTAATCTTTCAAAATCTAATGTTGGTTCATTGGAACCATATAAACCCATACCTAGAACTCCTATTAAGAGAAAAATAGAACCCCCTGCTGTGTACAAAATAAACTTTGTAGCCGAGTAGAGACGTTTTTTTCCTCCCCACATAGATAAAAGTAAGTAAACAGGAATTAATTCTAACTCCCACATGATGAAAAAAAGTAAAAGGTCTCGAGAAGAAAATGATCCTATTTGACCGCTGTACATTGCTAACATCAGGAAATAGAACAATCGCGAATTTCGCGTAACTGGCCAAGCTGCTAAAGTAGCTAAAGTAGTGATAAATCCTGTCAGTAAAATGGGTCCTATGGAAAGTCCATCGATTCCCAGTCTCCAGTGAAAATCAAAAATATCTATCCATTTATAATCTTCTTCCAATTGGATTAATGGATCGTCCAATTGGAAATGATAACAGAATGCATAGGTTGTTAGAAGGAGTTCTAATAAGCATATACAAATGGTATACCATCTAAACATCTTATTTCCTCTATGAGGAAAAAAGAAAATTGAGGAACCCGCGAATATCGGCAAAACTACAAGTATTGTTAACCAAGGAAAATAACTCGTGATAAAGACAAGATATGTTTTGACCAGAAAAACCCGTGCTCGAAATAATAAATTTTATCGAGTACGGGCTTTTGTCGGTAAAGAGGAATCAAATGATTCAAGTGGAGTTTTTTGTAATGTATCAATAAGATAGACCCATGCTGCGAGTTGTTTCATGCCATAAATAAACACGGACACTCAAAAAATCTGTTGGGCAGGCGGATTCACATCTCTTACAACCTACACAGTCCTCGGTTCTTGGTGCGGAAGCAATTTGCTTAGCTTTACATCCGTCCCAAGGTATCATTTCCAATACATCTGTGGGGCAGGCTCGTACACATTGAGTACACCCTATACATGTATCATAAATTTTTACTGAATGTGACATTGGATCTATAAATTCCAGCTTTGAGCATAAAAAATTTTCGATCTGGCAAAATAAAATTAGTAGTAAATGAATCATACATTTATATTGTAGACACCAGACGAAGCAGTGGTTTATCCAAATTTTAAGAATCAATATATTTCTAAACCTGTTCATGAGAAAAGTCCAAGATACTTTGATTTCTCTTTCAACAACCATGATCATGCGAGTTGCACATGTGAATTCAAATTGAGCAACAAATAAAATGGGTCAATATTGAAATATTAATTCAAAGTATTTATTCAATATGAAAATATTTATTATTCAATAGTAAATTAATTCAATTCAATACTCAATATATATATATTTATTTTATATATTTATATATAATAATAATCAAAATTATAAAATTATAATATAGAATATCTATAATATCTAATAGATTAATATTCTATGTGATATTATGTATCTTATGATCATAACTAATTATTCAACAAATTCGATTGATTGATACGAGTTGATTTTCTGTTACGATGGATTGATGAAACAATAGCTAGCCCAATAGCTGCTTCAGCAGCCGCAACAGCTATAACAAAGATTGAGAAAATGTCGCCTTTTAATTGGCGACTATCAAATATATCTGAAAATGTTACGAGATTGATATTAACTGAATTGAGTATAAGCTCAAGACACATAAGTGCTCTAACCATCTTTCGACTTGTGATTAATCCATAGATACCGATAGAGAATAAATAGACACTCAAAAAAAGTACATGCTCGAACATCATTGACTAACTCCTTATCAATCTTGATTCATTTCAATATGAACAACAATTCAACCGATTCGATTGATTAGAATAGAACGATTACAGAATAAAAGAAGGTATTGGCAATAGATAGGTTTAATTAAAAACCTTATAAAAACCTTAAACCTTTCCATTTATTTTATTTATTTAGTTATTTATTTAGAATTAAATTCTAAGTATTTATTATTGACGAGCCATAGTAATTGCACCTATCAAGGAAACTAAAAGAATTATGGAAATGAGTTCAAACGGAAGATAAAAATCTGTTGATAAATGAATACCAATTTGTTGAATGTTATTTATTAGGTCCTGTTCCATAATCTGGCTTGATCTTGTAGTCCAAAAAATTCCGTACCATGACGTATCTGGGATAATAGTAATTAGTGAAAAAAGAATACTTGTACAAACCAGTGAAGTGACCCCATCTCCAATGGTCCAAAAATAGGAATCATTGGAATATTCTGAACCATTCATGAACATTACAGCAAATATGATTAAGACATTTATAGCTCCAACATAAATAAGGAGCTGTGCGGCAGCTACAAAATAGGAATTCGATAGAATATAGAATAAGGATATACAAACAAGAACCAATCCCAACGAAAAGGCAGAAAAAATGGGATTGGTAAGTAATACTACTCCCAGACTTCCTAATACAAGAACTGATCCAAAAAATACTACAAGAATATCATGTATTGGTCCAGGTAAATCCATTATTAAAATAAAAAATTAATAAATAAGTCGAAATATTTCATGACCTTACTGAATGGTCCAGGAAAGGAAAAGGGGTTGTCCCATTTTTTTCTTGTATATGATACATTCCTAATTGAATTAAAACTTTTTTTTATATGGATTAATGTAGATATAGATAAAATTATCGAGAAAAGAGTAATGGGGATTGTATATTTCGAAATCATCACGAAAAATATATTCTCAGTTTAAATCAAAGAATAATTCTCAACAATCAATAATTATTAATTATTATTTGTAGTTACTGACCAAACAAAATAAAAAAAGCTTGGGTCTTTTATATCAAAACAAAATCTTAGTAATTGGTAATCGTTCTTGAATCAAAGGGTTTATCTTTGTCTATTTTGATTTGAGTCGAATTCATAACTGTTTGAATTGTGTAATCTCCAATTATTGACATTGGTAACCGACCCAAAGCAATTTGATTATAATTCAATTCGTGACGATCAGAAGTAGAAAGTTCATATTCTTCAGTCATTGATAAACAGTTTGTTGGACAATACTCGACACAATTACCACAAAATATACAGACCCCAAAATCAATACTATAATTAAGCAATTGTTTTTTTTTAATATCTCTTTCAAATCTCCAATCAACAACGGGTAGATCTATCGGGCATACACGAACACATACTTCACAAGCAATACATTTATCAAATTCAAAGTGGATTCGACCACGGAAACGCTCTGATGTGATCGATTTTTCATAAGGATATTGAATAGTTATAGGTAAACGATTTGTGTGGGATAAGGTAATTACGAAACTTTGACCAATATACCTTGCAGCTCGTATTGTTTGTTGACTATAACTCATGAACCCAGTCACCATGGAGAACATATTGTAAATATCCAGGAATAAATTGATGTTTCTTTCTCTTGTTTGAAAGAGGTTATGAATCTGGAATATCGTTATCGTATTTTCTTATTTATAGTGAAACAAGTTGGGAAGAAGTTGTCAATAATAGATTACCTAAAGAAATGGGTAAAAGAAATTTCCATCCAAGATTTAATAGCTGGTCCATTCTTATCCTAGGCAAAGTCCACCTTGTTGTGATAGGAATGAACAGAAACAAATAAGCTTTAGCTAATGTAATAAAGATACCAATTGTAATTCCAAAAACTCCGGCCATTTTATTTATTCCGAAAAGTTCAGGAATAGATATGTACGGAATAGAAAAATTCCACCCACCTAAGTAAAGAACTGTTACAAATAATGAAGAAAGTAATAGATTTAGATAAGAAGCAATATAAAATAAACCGAATTTGATACCTGAATATTCGGTTTGATAACCTGCTACTAATTCCTCCTCTGCTTCCGGTAAATCAAATGGCAATCTCTCACATTCGGCTAGAGAAGAAATTAGAAAAACAATAAACCCTATAGGTTGACGCCACAGATTCCACCCCCAAAAACCATATTTTGACTGTGCTTCAACTATATCAACTGTACTTGAACTATTAGATAATCATAGTCGATAATAACATCACTGTTCCCATCGCTATTACAAAACCGTACATGAAACTTCAGCTTCATACGGCTCCTCTATGGCCGCAAATAAATGTAAGGACTGGTTCGGTATTTTCACCCGGATAGATCGAATAAAGATACATCGGAGAGTCCCAAATTAGACCAATGGAATTCTGTCCGCTAGAATAAGAAAAAAAGTGCTTCCGAATTGATCTCATCCTTATAATGATAATGATAATTTTTCTTTGTTCGGTAATAACTTAATCTTTCAATAAAATATTCGTTATCAATATATATATATATATAGGCATTAGTTCATGAATAATGATAAGAATTCCGTATGTATGAATACGGATATAGGAAAGAAAGAATAAATAAAGATCTTTTTTTTTTTTTTATAAAAATTTTTATTCATTCATTCGATTATTGCATTCCATTTCTTTTGTTCCTGTTCTTCTGTCTCAGAAGAAGGTATTTAGAAAAAAAAAATAAAGGATTAATTCGTTCTTGATAGTCATTTCTTTAATCAGTGAATAGGAGCATACTCGAGATCGGAATCGTAGGGAGATACTTCTTGATCATTTCTACCAACTTAAAGCCCTTATTATGATTCGTTTTATGCAGAAATATCTCTTTTTTTGATACCTTACATTATCCCCATTACTAATCCTTTGTGTACCTTGGTGTTCCTAACTGTCCACCGATTTTTGATTGATCCCCGGTATGTTAATACATACAAGACAGTAGTGGAAACTCCATACAGTTGATCTTTTGCACCCGCTTCAAGATATGATGACTAATCAAAGAATCTCAATCTTGGGGTAAATAGTTTACGCTGCTTATGTTTACTTTAATTTCATTCTTGTACATAGGGAATGAGATTTTCTCTTCTTACTGCAAATTTATAAGCTGTTTTGTTTCACTCATATAACTATCTGGTTTAACTCATCGATGAATAAAAAAAAAATATCTATTCAATACATTCAACCTCTTTTCTTTATTTATTTCTAGGAAAGAGGTAAAAGTTCATATTCCAACGAATCACACGTAGAGATATTGATAACACACATAGAGTTAATGGTATTTCATAACTAATAGATTGAGCAGCAGCTCGTAGACCACCTGAAAAAGAATATTTATTATTCGATCCATATCCTGACATAAGAAGCCCAATAGGGGCAATACTTGAAATGGTGATCCATAAAAAAACACCTATACTGAGATCACCTAAAACAAGGCGGTATCCAAAAGGAATTACTAAATAACTTAGTAGAATTGATATGACCGCTATAGACGGTCCGACACTAAACAAACAAATATCTCCTCTAGATGGGAGTAGGTCCTCCTTAAAAAGTAATTTAGTCCCATCCGCTAGAGCTTGAAGAATTCCCAACGGACCAGCATATTCAGGCCCAATACGTTGTTGTATCGTTGCAGATATTTCTCTTTCTAACCACACAATTACTAGTACCCCTATTATGATTCCAAATATAAGGGTAAAAATGGATACAAACATCCATATGAGTCCATAGATTTCTTTTATGGATTCCGATGTAGAAAAAGAATTGATAGCTTGTACTTCTGTCGTATCAATTATCATTTCAACGATCAACTTCTCCCATAATGATATCTATACTACCTAGTATCGTCATGATATCAGCCAATTTCATTCTTTTAACTAGCTGAGAAAGAATTTGCAAATTGATGAAACCGGGTGGACGAATTTTCCATCTCCAGGGGAAAATGCTATTATCCCCTATCAAATAAATTCCTAATTCTCCTTTTGGGGCTTCTACTCTGACATAAAGTTCTTGTTTCGACAATTCAAAATTGGGTGAAGGTTTTTTACTAATAAATCTATATTCAAAATCATTCCATTCGGAATTTTTTGCTCTATCAAAGCGTCGGACTTCTAAATTCTCATAGGGACCTCCAGGAATTCCTTCTAGAGCCTGTTGAATAATTTTTATGGATTCCCCCATTTCACCTATTCGTACTAAATAACGAGCTAATGAATCTCCTTCTTTTTGCCATTGGACTTCCCAATCGAATTCATTGTAACATTCATAATGATCAACTTTACGAAGATCCCATTGGATTCCAGAAGCTCGTAACATCGGTCCTGATAAACCCCAATTTATTGCTTCCTCTCCACCAATAATGCCCACTCTTTCAACTCGTTCCAAAAAAATGGGATTCCGTGTAATAAGTTTTTGATATTCAACAACTCCTGTTAAAAAATAATCGCAGAAATCAAAACATTTATCTATCCAGCCATGAGGTAGATCAGCAGCTACTCCTCCGATGCGGAAATAATTATGCATCATTCGCATACCTGTGGCGGCTTCGAATAGGTCATATAACAATTCTCTCTCTCTGAAAATATAGAAAAAAGGAGTCTGTGCACCTATATCCGCCATAAAAGGTCCAAGCCATAACAAATGAGAAGCTATACGGCTCAGCTCCAGCATAATTACTCTGATATAACTGGCTCTCTGAGGTACTTGAACATTTTCCAATTGTTCTGGTGCATTTACCGTTATTGCCTCTGTGAACATAGTAGCTAAATAATCCCAACGTGTTACATAAGGAAGATATTGTATAATTGTTCGGTTTTCTGCTATTTTTTCCATTCCTCTGTGTAAATATCCCAATATGGGTTCACAATCAATAACATCTTCACCATCGAGAGTAACGATCAGTCGAAGAACACCATGCATTGATGGGTGGTGAGGGCCCATATTGACTATCATGAGATCTTTTCTTGTAGCCGGTATAGTCATATTTTTTCTTCCTTAATTCATTATTCCACGAATTCCTCAAAACGAGGTTCATCAAAACGAAAAATCTAATAAAATAACTATAAAAAAAAAAATGCAAACGATTAAATTAACGAGTTTTTGGTTCCCGAATATCCAACTGATCCATTAATTTCTTATAACGGACTCTATTTTTCTTTGACAAATAAGCCAGGAGCCGTTGACGTTTTCCCAGAATTATTCGTAGACCTCTTTGGGATAAAAAATCTCTTTTGTGCAATTCCAAATGCGAAGTAAGTCTACGTATCTTACTGGTGAAACTTAATACTTGAAATTCAACAGAACCTTTGTTTTCTTCTTTTTCTTCTTGTGAAATAACGGAGATGAATGAATTTTTGATCATAAAAAAAATTTCTATCTTTTTTTCTTTCCCATGGATTTATTTTACTTTACCGAATCGATCAGGAAAAATAAAAATAATAATCTTTATGCCAGTTATTTTAATCTAGTACACACAAAAATTTGGATTTTTTCCTATTTTTTTCTATTCTATCCAAATCAAATTGAAAATTTGATTTGGATAGAATAGAAAAGAAAGAGAAAATACATTTCTACATTCAAGGATTCTGCCGATTTCGTCCTAGATTCAATTGAATTGATACGCCATTAAATCTGTGTCATGTACCAGAATGTAATACAGCGTATATGTATATCTTTCGGCTTTTATTTACCGAAAAATATCACAGATATATAGGAAATATACTATTAACAAATTCTGAATCGTGGATACATATATATCCTTAACATACTGAAACGGCTGCTATTATTGGTATTAAACCAATAGCGATTCATACAAGCTAAATCTTCTAATCGGTAATTGGGCCAAAGAAACAATTTGTATTTAATGAATTTATTTGTATCTGTATTAGTATTAAAATGCTTGTCCTCATTCCAAAATTTTCCAGAGTTTTTTATGTTGCTTTCATTGCAAAATACTAGATTTCTATCCACAAAATTCCAATTACGAGAATTAAAACAAATTAGAATTCTCAATTCTCTACGACGTCTAGGAGATAGAATATTTTCAGGAACAAAGAAATCATAATGACTTTTGTCTCCATTCACAAGTATATTGCCGTGCCTTGCAACGGATTTATCAAAATTCTTCTTATCAACATATCTTTTTTTTATACATTTTCTGTTAGTTTGGTGCTTCATTTTATCGATCAATGAAATACGTAGGGTTTGATATATAATCAATTTTCCATCCCTTTTTATAGATAAACGAATCGGTTCGACAATCAATACTCCCCTTTTTATCAATTCTGTAATAGCTAGATCTTTGTGAGTTAGCAGTTCATTCAGACGTATCTCTCCTCTTTGAATCGTGGATATAGTCATTTTCCTTGGATTTATCAGTCTAAGTAGGTGACAATATACCTTGAAATTATTGATCATATTTTGATTCAAGAAGTCATCCCATTTTAATTGAAAAAGGAAATATTTATTCAGGAATAATTCTAGTTCTGCTTCCTTCTTTTTCTTGGATTGTTTTTTCTTTTTACCTTTTTTAATGTCTAATCTCGCGTAATTGTCTTCAACTCCAAGATTTTCTTGTTCCTGTTGTTCGTTTTTTTCTTGGTTGAAATTTTCTAATTTCAGATATTCTTTTTGATTAGGTAATATCTGAAGATTTTTTTTTTTATTTTTACTAATATTTTCATAGAAATCCAAATTAAAAAGAAGAAATTTGATTGGTATGATCCATGGTTTAATCCTATATGCATCAAAGAGTGGCACAAATTCAGGGAACAACTGGGGTTCTAGATTTGATTTTGATATGGTACGATAAACCTTTTCTTGATTCATTCCCATCCAATCAAAAAAGTGTTTTTTTTTATTGGATGGTTTAATTCCTTGATGAATTGTAAGAGAAAAAATATCTTTTTTTTTCCATTTTTTGAGAATTTTGTTTTCAGTCTTAGTATTTTTCTCAATTTTGGTGCTGATATGTGTATTGGTCCAGGTCTCAATGTCGATATTTTTTCTAAGACAAATAGGGAGAATTCTACAATCAAAATATTTTCTATCCAGATTTTTATGTGTAGCAATAATATATTCCTTTTCTAGATAATTACTAATGGGTATACTTACCAATACATAAAATGATTCGGGTTTCAGTGTATTGAAATTGTATGGAATTTCTTGGTCTCCTTTTACTTGTAATGTTGATTCATAAATATATGAGTCCTTCCTATTCCCATAATTCATATATTTATGTGATAAAAGAGAATATCTGTAGTGTTTTTTAAATTTTGCTTTTTGACTCGTCAATGAATCCACTGCCATCGCATAGTAATTTTGCTTCATGTAATGAATTAATTGGTCTTTTTCTTTTTTATGTGAATCAAATTTTATTGAGTTTTTATTTTGAATCATAGAGCGTTGGTTGATTCTATTTCGCCATTTTTGAGGTACTAATCGAGACCATTTTGTCTGAGATAAATTGTATTGATAATGGCCCTTTAACCAGTTTTTCCATTCATTTTTTCCAGACTTATAAATTTTCTTTTGCTTTGATTTGGAATCAAATATTCCTCGTGTCATACAATAATCCTTGATTTTCTCCTTAATAAAAGAATGGGTCCTGGTATATTGAAGTACAGATCTCAAGTGATACTTGTTAAGTAATTGGGTTTGTGATAATTTGTAAAATACATATGCTTGGGACAAGTAGGATAAATCATAATTATAATAATAATCAATATTTGAATTATTATTACGGATATTAGTATTAGAAAACGATTTTTTTATAGTCGAAATAAAGTTCATTGTATTTTGATCTGTTTCATCAATTCCTTTTCGATTTGTTTCATCGTTGTAAATCGATTTTGTGATAATTTTTTTTATTGATTCAAGGAAAAGTTGTGCATTGATCCTAAAAATAGTAATCATACGTAGAAAGATATCTATGTATATTTTTTCAATGAATGATTTCATAAAAGAATTTAATTTACGTATAAATCGGATCTTTTTTCTTTTAAATATCTGCAAAATATGTTTCTGTGATTCCGATTTTTTATCATCACAAGTTAGAACTTTTTTTTTCTTGTCTTTTGTGATTCGTTCTAGTTCTATTTGATTCCTGATTGTGACTGTTCTATCAGCAAGATCCTTTATTTTTTTTTCTATGAGTGAGTAATTTGCCCAATTCATGGATCGAATTCGAATGGTTGATTCGCAAATAATCTTATTATTTATTTTAGAATCTCTTACATTTTCATTCGGTTTATATACTTTTACCTTCCTCGATTCAAATAAGAAAATGGGGTTTACTTTTTCCTTTATTTTTTGTTTTATAACTAGAACTATTTCGATAACCCATTTTTTTTTTTCTTTAAAAACTTTTGGAAGGAAAAAAGAATTCTTTTTTCCTTTTCTAATTTTTTTTAGGAGTTCTTTATAAATGGGTTCAAAAAAAGAAGGTCGTTTTCGGGGAGAACCAAAAGGAACTTCTACTTCCATTCCCAAAACTGTTAAATAACAAAAATCTTCTTTTTTTCTTTTTTTTTTCATTGGATCTCTATGATGAGATCGTATTTTAGATCTTTGCCAGGGTTTAAGATAGAAAGGAGATAGAATCTTTATCTGAATACCCTCTGTTAACCAATTTTTGGGAAATTCTCTTTCCGATAATTGAACACCATTATAGGTGCATTTAACATGTCTTTCTCTCTCACATTCCTTAAAATCCTCATACCACTCGGGCAATTGGTGTAATAACACACGGCCAATATTTTTCGCTATTATCAATGAAGGCAATACAATGTATTTTCTAAGAAAAGACTGGGTTATTAACATTAAACCTCTTATTGCTTGACCAAATATAATGTTATCCCAAATTTCTGATGTTGCTGTCCGTTCATTTTCCTCTTTTTTTTTTTTTTCCTCGTTTTTTTTCTTTTCTTTTGTCCCTTCCTCCTCAAAATTGGAAATTTTCAATTCCGGTTCTCTCTCGACCGAATTCCTAAAAATGAGATTCATCATTTCAGAGATATCAAAAGAAGAAAAAAAAAATGTTTTGTCTATTCGATCCAAAAAAAGCGGGGAATGCGCATTTGCTTGAAACATTTGCCAAATAACTGTTTTACGTCTTTGAGTACGCATGGATCCTTTTATTATATCCCTACGAAAATCCGATTGTTGCAAGTAGCGTATCAAAGTCACATCTTCTGTTTGATCACTATTACTAGTATTATTAGTAAAAAAATCGGTATAATCCTCATTATCAGTATAAATTATCACGCGTTTGGCTTTTCTTGAACGAATTTCCATATTTTCCATCGATTTTTCCTCATTTTCTTCCTCCAGTTCTTCCAGAAC